AAAATTATACATTAGTTCCTGAATAATGCCACGTTATCCCTATTAATAGAGGAAATAAGAAAAAGATCTTTTTTTTTTCGTTCCTATTCTTCTTTTTGAAAAAAAAAATAAGGGGGGGTTTCAAAAAAAGGATTATTTCGTTCCTGATAGTCATTTTTTAATCTGTGGATAGGAGTATACTCTGAATCGGAATCGTGGGTAGTACTGCTTGATCATTTCTACTAACTTAAAGCCCCAATTACTATTCTTTTTATGTTATGTAAAAATTCCTTTTGGATAATTTACATAAAAAATCTCCATTACTAATCCTTTATGTATTTTGGTGTTCCTAACCATCCACTGATTTTTGCTCAATCACCCGTTATGGTAATACATAGAAACGATAGTGAAAACTCTATGTGGTTGATCTTTTGAGTTGAGCCCGCTTCAAGCCAGGATGACTAATCAACCAATCTTGGGGTAAAAGTCTTGGTTCTATTTACTTTTTTTTTATTCTTGTACGTAGGAAATGAGACTCAATCTTTTTACTGCTAATTTCTAAGCTGTTTTCTTTCACTCATACAACTATCTGATTTAGGTCATCAAACTGAATGATGAATAAAAAAAGGAGATATCTATTCAATTTCTTTTCGAAAAAGAAAGGAATAAAGAAAAATTTCTGTTTTAACGAATCGCACGTAGAGATATTGATAACACACAAAGGGTTAATGGTATTTCATAACTAATCGATTGAGCAGCGGCTCGTAGACCACCTAAAAAAGAATATTTATTATTTGATCCATATCCTGACATAAGGAGTCCAATGGGAGCAATACTGGAAATGGCAATCCATAAAAAAACACCGATATTGAGATCAGATAAAACAAGGTGATAACTAAAAGGAATTACTGAATAACTTAGTAAAATTGATATAACTGCTATGGATGGTCCTATACTGAATAAACGAGTATCTCCTCTAGATGGAAAAAGATTCTCTTTGAAAATAAGTTTTGTCCCATCTGCTAAAGCTTGAAGAATTCCCCAAGGACCGGCGTATTCGGGACCAATACGTTGTTGTATTCCTGCAGATATTTCTCTTTCTAACCACACAATTACGAGTACACCTATTGTGATTCCCAATACAAGAGTCAAAATAGGGAAAAACATCCCTATGATTCCATAGACTTCTTTTAAAGATTCCAATCTAGAAAAAGAATTTATATCTTGTACTTCTGTTGTATCAATTATCATTTTAACGATCAACTTCTCCCATAATGATATCTATGCTACCTAGTATTGTCATAATATCGGCCAATTTCATTCTTTTAACTAACTGAGGAAGAATTTGCAAATTAATAAAACCAGGTGGACGAATTTTCCACCTCCAAGGAAAACCACTCTGATCTCCTATTAAAAAAATTCCCAATTCTCCCTTTGGGGCTTCAACTCTTACATAAAGTTCTTGCTTCGGTAATTCAAAAGTAGGAGAAGGTTTTTTACTAATGAATCGATATTCAAAATCATTCCATTCTGTATCCCTTTCTCTAGCAAAGAATCGGGTTTCTAAATTCTCATAGGGTCCCCCTGGAATTCCTTCCAGAGCCTGTTGAATAATTTTTATCGATTCCCTCATTTCAGCGATTCGGACTAAATAGCGAGCTAATGAATCTCCTTCTTTTTGCCAATGGATTTCCCAATCCAATTCGTCGTAACATTCATAATGATCAACTTTACGAAGATCCCATTGGATTCCGGAAGCTCGTAGCATTGGTCCCGATAAACCCCAATTTATTGCTTCTTCTGGACCAATAATGCCTACCCCCTCAACTCGTTCTAAAAAAATAGGATTTCGCATAATAAGTTTTTGATATTCAGAAACCGCTGTTAAAAAATAATCACAGAAATCCAAACATTTATCTATCCATCCATAAGGTAGATCGGCCGCTACTCCTCCGATACGAAAATAATTATGCATCATTCTCATACCGGTGGAAGCTTCGAATAGATCATATACTAATTCTCTTTCTCTGAAAATATAGAAAAAAGGAGTCTGTGCACCAATATCTGCCATAAAGGGGCCAAGCCATAACAGATGAGAAGCTATACGACTCAACTCTAACATAATTACTCTGATATAACTGGCTCTCTTAGGTACTTGAATGTTTCCCAACTGTTCTGGTCCATTTACGGTTATTGCTTCTGTGAACATAGTAGCTAAATAATCCCAACGTGTTACATAAGGCAGATATTGTATAACTGTTCGATTTTCCGCAATTTTTTCCATTCCTCTGTGTAAATAACCCAATATTGGTTCACAATCAATAACATCTTCGCCATCTAGAGTAAGGATGAGCCGAAGAACACCATGCATTGATGGGTGGTGAGGTCCCATATTGACTATCATGAGGTCTTTTCTTGTAGTTGTTACATTCATAGGTTATTCCTCGATTCATTCTTTCATGAATTGCTGAAAATGAAAAGAAGTTCATTAAAATTCAAGATCTAATAAAAAAATCAAATAATTCAAATTCCTTTTTCAATTAACGAGTTTTTGATTCCCGAATATCCAGCTGACTAATTAATTCTTTATAATGTACTCTATTTTTCTTTGACAAATAAGAGAGCAGTCGTTGGCGTTTTCCCAGGATTTTACGTAGACCTCTCTGAGATAAATAGTCTTTTCTGTGCAATTCCAAATGTGAAGTCAGTCTTCGTATCTTATTGGTGAAATGAAATACTTGAAATTCAACGGACCCCCTGTTTTCTTCTTTTTCTTCTTGTGAAATAACTGAAATGAATGAATTTTTTACCATAAAACGGATTTTCTATCCTCTTTTTTTTTTATGGATTTTACTGATCAGTAAGAATAATGCTAGTCATTTTAATTTGGTATACACAATAATCTTAATTTCTTTATGAACTCCTAATTTTATCAAATAAAATTAATCAATCCAATTTTCTTTTCAATTTTATTCGTATAGGAATAGGAATATGAAAATTCGTATAGGAATAGGAAAGGATGATATATTTCTACATTTCGAAAAGATACAAAATTTTGGATCTAATCTAATAATAAAATAAAAAATAAGAAGATTCCGTTAATCATTTATAGATCTATTGGATATTGATACATGCATTGATCATGTATCAGACTGGAAGGTAAGACAATACATGGGTGCAACTATTTGTTTCATATACCATACATATATGGTACAGAATATATATGAAAAACGCATCATTAACAAATTTGCAATCGTGGATACATATTTATCCTTATCATACTGAAGCGGCTCCCATTATTGGTATCAAACCAATATCGATTCATAGAAGATAAATCTTCTAATCGAGAATTAGGACAAAGAACGAACTTTAATTTAATTAGTTTCTTTTTATCAAAATGTTTTCTTTTATCCAAAACAAAGTTTTTTACGTTGTTGCAAAATACTGGATTTTTATGAATACCATCTCTCTTCCGTGAATTGAAAAAAATTAGAATTCTTAATTCTTTACGTCCTTTAGTGGATAAAACTTTTTCGGGAACAAAGAACAAATCATAATGATTTTTGTATCTATTTTCAGCCATTCTTTGATGTCTTTCAATGGATTTATCCAAATTAATCTTAGCAATATAGCTTTTTTCTCGGTATCTTTGATTAATTTGGGGCTTACTCTTATGAACCAATGAAATATTTAGACTTTGGTACATAATAAATTGTCCGTCATTTTTTATAGACAAACGAACTGGTTCGATAATTAATATACCCTTTTTCATTAATTCTGTAAGAGTTAAATCCTTTTGAATCATCAGAATATCTAAACTCATTTCTCCCCTTTGAATAGAGGATATAGCAATTTCTCTTGGATTTTTCAGTCTAAGTAGGAGACAATATACTTTGATATTATTGATCATTCTTTGATTTAAAGAATCATCCCATCTCAATTGAAAACGTAAATACCTTTTTAGGAAGAAATTAAGTTCTGCTTCCGTGTTGCTCTTATATTGCTTTTTCTTTATACGTTTTTTCATATCTGAGCTTGCATAATCTTCTTCAATAGCTTTTTCTTGGTTTGAGAGAAGTGATCCAAGGTTCGCTTGATTTTGTGCATCTGATTCAAGATTATCTCGACTTGCGGATTCTTTTTCTTCTTGATTTCGATTCTCTAATTTAATCAATTTTTTTTCATTCGAAAATAGAAAAAGATTCCTTTTGTTCTTTCTAGTGATGTTTTTATTTTCACTACCATTTTCATTAAAATTTAAAAGAAGTAGTTGGATTGGTATGATCCACGGTCTCATAATATATGCATTATAAAGCAGCACAAATTCTGGAAAGAACCAAAGTTTCAGATTCGATATGGGACGACTTAGTATTTCTTCATTCATTCCGATCCAATCAAAAAGGTCTTTTTTTTTGTTGGATGCCGTAATTCCTCTATTTTGGGAAATTTGAAGATAAAAAAGACCTTTTTGATCCATTTTATCAATTATTTGATAATTATTAATCCCAGTATTAGTATTTTTATTACCATTGGTATCGATATCGATCCAGGACTCAATATCGACTTTATTTCGAAGACAAAAATCGAAAATTCTCCAATCAAAATATTTTCTATCTGTAAATTTATCCAGATTCATAATAGCATCATCTTCTAAATTAATAGGAATAATACCTCCTGTCATATCAACGAATTTACCCTTTTTATATATCTTATTGTAATTATAACAAATCTCTTGTTTATTATTTAAACGTAATGGTGATACAGAAATATGTGAATCCTTCTTATTTTCATAATTAATCGATTTATATGAAAAAAGGTCATATTTATAGTATTGTTGAAAGTTATATTTTGAATTTGATTCAAAATCATTTAATTTTTTGTAATTAATTAATATTAATCGATCTTTTTCATCTGAATGCTTTTTGTTTAAATCTTTATTTTGCAATATACGGGTTTGATTGAATCTATTTCGCCATTTGTGTGGTACTAATCGATACCATCTAATCGGAGATAAATCATATTGATAATGAACCCTTAACCAGTTTTTCCATTGAATCATTCCCGAATTCCAAATATTTTTATGTTTTAATTCAGAATGAAAAATTCCTTGTGTTTCAAAATAATCCTTTATTTTATTCTTAAGAAAAAGAGATGTTCCGTGATATTGATATTGACGGACATATCTTAACTTATACAAGTTACGAATTTGCGTTTGATATAATTGGTAAAATACATATGCTTGTGAGAATGAGGATAAAAAAATCTTTGATTTTTTATTACTAATATCCGAAATTGATTTTTTTATAGTCCAAATAAAACGAATTGTATTTTTATTTCTTTTATCAATTTTTTCTTTATTTCTTTCATTATTGTAAATGTATTTATCAATCATTTTTTTTGAATTATCAAAAAAAAGTTGTGTAGTGATCCTCGAAATATTAATGATACAGAGAAGGATATCTATGTATATCCTTTCAATTAAAAATTTGAAAAAAGAATATGATTTGTGGATTAATCGAACATTTCTTCTTTTGAATTTCTTTAATTTCTGCCAAATATTTTTTATTGATGCTAATAGTTTAGTAGGATAACTTCTTTTATTATAACTAATATTTATATTGATTTCCGGAGTTAAAAATCCTTTCTTCTTATCTTTTGTAATTTTTTCTATTTGATTCCTGATTGTGCTGGTTCTATCAGCCAGATCTTTCATTTTTTTTTCTGTCAAATTCATAAATAGAATTTGAATGGACGATTCATTAATCATCCCATTACTGATTATCCCATCTTTTTCTTTTTTAGTTTCACTCAATTCATATATTTCTCTTAATCCAAATAATTGAATTGGGTTTCTTTTTGAAAGTTCTTTTATTATTCCTTTTAAAAAGAGAATGTTTTTCATGACCCATTTTTTTCTTTCTTTTGAAAGGTTTAAAAAAAAATGGATTCTTTCTTTTAAAACCTGTATAACTAAAAAATAATTCTTTTGCAATTTGATAATTTTTTTTCTGATTTCTTTAAAAATGGGTTCAAAAAATGAACGTTGTTTTCTGGGAGAACCAAAAGGAAGTTCAGTTTCCATTCCCCAAACTGTTAAAAAACAAAAATCGTTTTTTTGCCCTTTATTTCTCAGCGGATCTTTCTGGGGGGGTGACACCTTAGATCTGTGCCAAGGTTTAAGGCAAAAAGGAAATAGGATCTTTATCTGAATACCGTCTGTCAACCAATTTTTTGGAAATTCGGTTTCTGATAATTGAACACCATTATAGGTGCATTTAACATGCATTTCTCTATTCCAATCTTTTAAGTCCTCGGACCACTCGGGAAATTGAAATAATAACATACGGGCTATATTTTTAGCTATTATCAATGAAGGGAATAGAATATATTTTCTAAGAAAAGATTGGGTTACTAATAGGGATCCTCTTATTACTTGAACAAATAAAATGCTATCCCAGGCTTCCGCTATTTCTATTCGTGCTTTCTCTTCTCTTTTGTATTCTTCTCTTTTTTCTTCCTCTTTTTTTTTCTCACTTTCTTTTGTCTTTTCCTCCGTATAATCCGAAATTCTTAATTCTGTTGTTTTTTTATACATCCAGTTTTTCAAAATTAATTTTATCATCCCGGAGATATCAAAAGAAAAAAGGGGTTTGTCTATTCTGTCCAAAAAAAGAGTAGAATGCACATTTGCTTGAAAGAATTCACAAGTAACTGTTTTACGTCTTTGAGCACGCATAGAGCCTTTGATTATGTCTCGACGAAAATCCGATTGTTGTGAATAACGTATCAAAGCCACTTCGTCGGCTTGATCAGGATTATTAGTATTTTTGCTATTAGCATCAGTATTTTGATGGTTATCAGTAAAAATCACTACACGTTTGGCTTTTCTGGAACGAATCTGATGATCCTCTGCCACGTTTTCTTCGTTTTCTCCCTCCTGTTGTTCCAAATCGTTGATTAATTTGTATGACCACGGAAGAACTTTTTTACTTATTTCTTTTATTCCAATAGATTTTTTTTTACTTCTTTTAGTCTTGGGCTCAGTTATAACTGCGTTGAAGAAAATTTTCAAAATTTTTATTTGATCTTCTGAATTAATTCTTCCTTGTTCAGTTTCTGGAAATGGAAATAAATAAAGTTTTTTTTCTGTTGATAATGAATTTCTATCAAATGCATCTATTTGTTTTTCCAAGTTTTCCTGATCAGTATTAAAAAGTATAACATGAATCTTATTTATCCAACCTGTCTCGATGTAATTTTTTATAGAAATTTTATTTAGGATTGGGGATGAAAAAAAAAATTTGACCCTTCCACGACAGGGCCCTTTCAAAAAAGGATCATATATTTTATGCAAGTATTCTTTTTTATTTTCATCATTACACAATCTAGTTATTTTTTCGAGTACATCTAGAGTAATGGATCCTTTATTTCGAGTTTCCATTCGATTTCTAAATTCTTTGCTCAAGTTGTTCTTTTTTTGTTCATTGGTATAAATCCAATGATCATACAATTCATCAGAGG